GAGTTTGATAGATTCGCCCTCTGAAATAAGAAGTTCTGGCCCTGGAGGAATAATATCAACGACTTGACGCCCATCCGAGGCATCCCCTATGGTTATTTCGTATCCGCCCTTTTCTTTTCGTATTATTTTCTTTACTATACCCGCTGCTGTAGCATTATAAACAGTATTGTTACTCTTGCTTCCGTCGGGATAAATCTGACCCCTTCCCCTGTTACCGCCTACATATATGGGATATTTTAAAAAGTGAACATCTTTCTTAGTAGCAGGGTCCGGTGAAAGAATAGGAAAGGTGATTTCACTATATTTTTGCCCCGGAACAGGGCCTATCACAAGAATATTTTTTTTATTTGGTCGGTAACTCTGAAAAGAAAGATTGCTTATTTTTTCTTTCATCTCGGGAGAAATACGATCGGTTGGAGCCAACTCAAACCCCTCGGGTAAAATAAGAACAGCTCCTACATTCAAACCCCCCTTCTTGCCATTAGCAAGAACTTGTTTTAGTTGCATATCATAAGGAATTCGAACAACTGCTTCAAATACAGTATCGGGAAGGACCGCTTGTGGAACCTCAATATCCACAGGTTTATTAGCTAAATGACAATTGGCACATACAATACGACCGGTCGCTTCTCGGGGATTTTCATAACCCTGCTGTGCAAAAATGGGATATGCATTTGAAATGGATGACTGAGTTATTATATATATAATGAGTGATACGGAAATGGATCGAGTAATCTGTTCTTTTATCCAAGAAAGGGTATTTATAGTTTGCATGGTACAATTTTTGATCCCGAAAATTTCTACAATAAATTGGGTAGGTCGCTAGTATAGTTCCCTATCCACTATTCTGCTATTTACTGAAATAATCTTACTGGAATATTGGAGGACTTTCCTGCCTTGGATGGGTAGAACGAGTCAGTACGGTTTGGAATGCTTATGCCCAAAGTACCAAACATTCTAATTGAATTAATATCAGTAGACCTTTTTTCAGTCATTCATTGAATGATAAATCACTACAAGTGATGGGGATACACGATTTAAATAACGGAAAATCCAATATTTCAAAATTGTATCTAGAATGACTGGAAAGGTGGAAACAAGGCCAGATATAATTTGATCGTTATGAGAAAATCCAAAATCTTGGTAGATATAGCCAATCATTAGTTCCCAACCGTGGGGTGAGTGGAATCCGATACATAAATCGGTTAATAAAAGAATAGAAAATGCTTTTATTGTGTCGCTTAGGTTATATAGGAATTCCTGAACCCAAGAGTTAAGAGTAATAAGTTCTTTCTTACCTATAATAGAATAACCACTTAGAATAACGAAACAGATTATATTGGTCGAGAAGGACAAAATTGTATGGATACAATCTTCATTGTGCAGCTTGATCAATTGAATCGTTTCTTTATGGATTCCGATTCCTATACGAAGCTTTTTTAGACGTGTCTCCGGATATTCCTTTATCATCTCGTCCAACAGTAGGAGCTCCTCTAATTCTAGGAATTTTTCTAGAAGACTCTTTTCTGGAATATCATTCAAAAGAGTTTCGGATTGCTTGGTATTCCACCAATTAGTAACCCAAGATTCCAGACTTTTATTAAATGTTAGAAAGCTCCACCAGGGTAAAAAGACTATAGATACAAGAACTAGAAGGGGAATAAATGCTTTCTTTTTTGCCATTTTTTTTAGAAATTTTTAATTTAATAAAGTGGCCTCATTCGTCGACTCTACGCGATCTAATATTTTTTTATTTTTTTTTTTTCACCAGAGTTCTATTCCAAGGTATCGAATCATTTTCTTTTTTTTATTTGTGATTCGGTAATGAGTCCTTGATAATTTTGAAGAATCTTACAAGAATACAGAAATCGAATAAGAGTCCACTTCGAATGCGAAAATGCGAAAAAAGGTTTCCAGCTATTTCAATTGGTCAAATTCGAAGCAATTCCTTCCTTTAGATGACTCCCCGAAAACCCACTTTAGTTTTCGTTAAGGAATTCGGATTTCGAGACAAAAAACTCTCCAAATATTGCAAAAAAATTCGCTGACTACCATAGCACAAAAAGAATTGAGATAATTTTCTGAATGTGATAATCAAAACGTCGGGTCATTCATTAAAGAGAAGAGAACGAAAGAGGGGAGAAAACGACACATCAAGAAAGATAATTAATTTACATGAGCTATTTGTCTCTAACCTATCAATTCAAAATATTGAAACTCAAATCAAAAATTTTCTTTATTTCAAAATGTTTTGGGATGAATCTATCCTTATTTCGATTTGGTGCTAATGAATTGCGTCAAGTGGATTTCCATACGCATAAAATCTCGTTTTTGCCGACAAAAGCAACCCCCCTTTTTTATGTTCCATATAATATACGTTTGCTTTGACTCGACTCGAAGGGATGTTCTGACGAAAATTTCGTTAAGTTATACCATAGATAAAGTTATACAAAAGGGGATTGTAGAGTATTTTCTACCCCCAGCCGAGAATCAGAAAACATTCATTGTTCGGTTCATTTCAAAATACTTCAATCGGTACGCGCAAGAAATAGGCTAATTCAGCAGCTTTTTGTTCCATTTCTCGTGGAGTCAAATTCTCATCAGTACGAGTCAAAGGAACGGCCCCCTGGCCTCTGATTTCTAGATAAAGGACACGACGAGGATAAATACCCTCTTTAAGTTCTATTCTGATAGATTGAATATCATTTATAAGGAATCGGAGGGAGATGCGACGATTTTTTCCCGGAAATCCCCAACGAAAAATACACACTATTCCTTCTTTTTTATCGAATAGATCATAACCACTACCTACATTCCACGAAATTGTGCACCCCAAATAGGAACTAATAAAGAGACCTGCGATCCCATAGAAAGACATCACGATCCCCTGTGGGAAAAAAATTATTTGTTGAGAGGGAAATAAAGATATCAAATTCCTACCAAGATAGCTGGAAGTTCCAACTAATAAAAATCCTAATGAACCTAAAAAAAGGATAAAGGCCCAGCAGAAATTACTTGTTTTTCGAGACCCCCTTATAAGTTCTATCCATATACGTTCTGATCGCCAATTCATACTAATCTAGTTGCATTTAATTTTACTTAATTGAATTGATAGAATAACCAAAATGAATTTCACTTATACTTTACTTAAACTTAACGCTATTTTGTTTCTTAAGTAACTCTCATCAACTAGCACTATTCTAATGTGAACCTGTCGGGGTAATTAATAAAAAAAGTTCGATCGAAAATAAGAACGTCCCCTTCATATGACCCCGCCCTAGATATCTACAAGCATCGACTTTCTATTTGAAACATGGACCGACCCGTCTTGATCTATTGATTTGAAAATAGTAAAAAAGAATTTACCCCTATATCAGGTTTCGCATGTCTTGCACTTATGTTCGAAAGAAATCATGCATTATACCATATTCCACTTTCCAATAAATAGATATCTGTGTTATGACTCAATCAAGTCTAAGTCTTGAAAAAATGTGATTTGGCCTCACCATCCGGCCTAAACAATCTTGTTTTTTTGAACATGAAGAAATAAAGAAGCCATTGCAATTGCCGGAAATAATAGGCCTACGAAAGGAACAAAAATAGAGGGAAGGTTTATATCTGTCATAGAATGGGTACCTCGATTTACTATTTGTACCTGTTTGTTATATTGTTCGAAAATTATCTGAACTGAATTCTATATAATTATACTAATTATATCTAAGTGAGTATAGTATATACTAAGTTCAAGAAATGTAGAACTAACTAAATGAACTGAATTCGCCTTCGACACAAAAAAATATATGTTTGATAATCAACTTTTTTATTCTTCATCTTTTCTTCTTCTTTTGCTCTTGTCTTTTAATTCAATATCAATAAAGAAAGAGTTGCTTACAAAGTCCCGAAAGATTCGTTATAATTTGATTCAAGAGATATTCTCTTGTTAGTCAAAATGGAAAGTCTTCGACAAGAAATATATTAAGATGCAAAAGGCTATTTTTTTCGAATTTTCCAGATGTAAGAAAGGAAGATAAAATTCGTTTTCTTTGCCATATTTTCAATTTACAGAAGTAAGAATGTTGATAGAATATAGGTTCTCTGATTAGTAATCAGGATATGAAATCAAATAAAAAAATTGATCTGCAACTTTTGATTCTTTATATTCTATATAGTTATAGAATTAGTATGGCAACCGCGAAAACCCCATCCCCATTATTCTATTATGATTGATTCTTTATCATTTGGACTTTGATTGATTACGATAACTAACTACTTTTTTTGCCACAAATAAATAATTGACCTTACTGCTCAATCGAATTTTGATTTAAAGGCAAGAAAGCGTGCAACTGAAATAACTCACTTAGAACGCCTTTTAAAGGATTACGTGGTACAATTGGATCAAATAAACCCTTATCGAATAAATATTCAGCTTCTTGTGAACCTTCAGGTACTGTCGTATTCAATGTTTCTTCAATTACTCTTTTACCCGCAAATGCAATGTAGGCATTGGGTTCGGAAATAATGATATCTCCCAACATACCAAAACTAGCTGTCACCCCCCCAGTAGTAGGGGATGTAAGAATTGATACATAGAATAGCCTTTTATTTGATTGATAATCAAATAAAACCGACGAAATTTTAGCCATTTGCATCAAGCTCAAACTTCCTTCTTGCATGCGTGCCCCGCCGGAAGCACACACTATAATAAGGGGTAGATTTTTATTAGTAGCATACTCAATCAAACGAGTGATTTTCTCTCCTACTACGGACCCCATACTACCTCCCATAAACTGAAAATCCATAACCCCTATTGCTACAGGAATGCCATTTAGTTGACCTATACCTGTTTGAATGGCTTCGGTTAACCCTGTCTCTTTTTGATAAGAATTAATACGATCTTTATAGGGTTCCTCCTCCGAATGAAATTCAATGGGATCCGTTGAGACCATGTCTTCATCCATAGGATCCCAAGTACCTGGATCAATCGATAGTTCGATTCTCTC